TTTTTGTAATTTTTTAATTGTTCCAAACTATCGCAAGTAGCATTAATCAAATTTATTTTCTCTCTTTCTATCTCAGAGTATCCATTCAGTCTATACTCATCTGCTTCCATTTCCACTTTACGTAATCGAGCCCGCGCTCTTTCGAGCTGTTCAGCGGCCCCTCTACGTAATTCTTCTGAATTTCGAATAGTACTCAAGATCCTTTGTTTTCGCTTATCTAATAAATCATTTAATGAAAGTAGATTATCTTTACATTCATTTCACAACTCTCATATCTCTTCCCGAACCAAACATGAATCTTTTGATTCATTTGGCTCTCACGCTCAATTGTTTCTTTCCTTTGATAGACATTCCCATATCTTTGATCTTTGAATGGAATGAACCTATCCTCTCTTGAGCCTATCCTCTCTTTTCTGTTCGTATTCAAAGATATCGAAACTGATCTAACATCAGAATATTAGGATAGTAGGACTCTTCAGACCAGACAAAAAATAAAAAATTGTCAGCAAAGTTGTTTCTTTATTTGTTCTTTATTCACAAACTTTTTTTTTTTTCATCCAAAAAATTTAAAAAATTGATCTTTTTTATACAATATATAGGTCGTCGATTTGGCAGTGGATAAAAAAAGGGGTGGGGGAATATACCCATCTTTCCTATACCTGTAAATGGTTCAAATAAATTTATCCATATGAGTGTTATACATCGGATAAATTCCCAATTATTTATTTTTTTTTTTTTATTTTTTGATTTGCGGTATTTCGGTACTAATGTAGCGGTAGAAAGAGTACCACGGTATGCTGTGCCTGGACTTCAAACAATTTATCTTTAACCATGTAAAAGACCTCAACATTATTGGTTGATAGAGAATCAAAGTTCATTTACCAATTAGTCACGAAATGCTATGGTTCTTAGATATGATTTCTGAATAAAATCCAATTACGAAGTAATTCGTCGAGATTGTGCACCCTTTTTCCTATTTACGCAAATAAAAAAAAGAATACATAAATATAAAGAAAGTGCAGCCGGCGAAATCCAACCTATTCTTGAAATACACAACTCGCACACACTCCCTTTCCAAAAAAAATCAATATACCCAGCACAACGCTTAGATTTATTGGATTTGTTGCTAAAATATCGGTATTAAACTCGAAACTCCCAGCGGATGGCCAGTGCCCCACGGAAACAAAGGAATCGGTTATATTTTTCATATGCTCTCCTCTTATAGATAGGACTAACAAAGAACAGAGTTCTTTTTGTATCACTCCACTCGCCTCCCCCCTTTTTTTTACATTTTTATTCTACGATAAAATTAAACAAAAGGATTTGCAAATAAAAGAGCTAATGCCACGACCAGTCCATAAATTGTTAAAGCTTCCATAAAAGCCAGACTAAGCAATAAAGTACCTCGTATTTTACCCTCTGCTTCTGGTTGTCTCGCAATACCTTCTACAGCTTGGCCCGCAGCAGTACCTTGACCAACCCCAGGTCCAATAGAAGCAAGCCCCACAGCCAATCCAGCAGCAATAACGGAAGCAGCAGAAATAAGTGGATTCATGGTAATTTCCTCGCAAAAAAAAAAAGAAATGGTTAATGATACAACCAACCAATGAATTACTACTTAATCTTTATCCACTTCTTTTTCTACTTTTACTATTTACTTTACTATACTACCTTTTTACTTACTTCTTTTTTTTTATTGATACTTATCACTAAAATCTATCGGGTCGAAGTAGCTAAAAACTCCAACAGAATATTACTTAATTTTAAGAACTACTTCCATATACTGTTTTTCCTTTCTTTCTACCCATGATGGAGTTTTATGTAAATAGATACATACGGTTTTAGCCATTGTGTTTTCTTGTTTAGAAACTCTTATATTCTTTCATTCAATTAACAATCACAGAAAAAATCGAAAAAGGACTGATATTTGAATCTATATAAATTATAAATGAAGTGAGCTAGAAAAAAAGAGATAGGGATAATTCCTATCTAACTAGTAAATAACATATACTTTTTTTCTTCCATAACGTAAACCACCTGCACTTTATTATTCTATTAGTATTAAATCGTATTCTGTACATATATCTAGTAGGACCCCCCACCCAATCCTTTTTTCTCTTAAAAACTCTGCAATATCATCTATCTTTCTTCATATATACAATACTACAATACATAATATTAGCTATTTTCATTTTCTTCTCCAGCCCTTTGGATTATATTGAACCCCGCATTGCTTTAATTGGGATAAGCTTAAAAAACGATTTCGAAAGTTAGTCAATGATGACCCTCCATGGATTCACCTATATAAGCCGCAGCCAAAGTTGAAAAAATAAGAGCTTGAATACCACTTGTAAATAATCCAAGAAACATGACAGGTATAGGAACTACTGAAGGCACTAAAGAAACAAGAACAACAACTACTAATTCATCAGCCAATATATTCCCGAAAAGTCGAAAACTAAGAGATAAAGGCTTTGTAAAATCTTCTAGGATATTAATTGGTAAAAGTATTGGAGTTGGCTGAATGTATTTACCGAAATATCCCAATCCTTTTTTGCTAAGACCCGCATAGAAATATGCCACTGACGTGGGTAAAGCTAAAGCAACAGTAGTATTTATATCATTCGTGGGCGCAGCTAACTCCCCATGAGGTAACTTTATGATTTTCCAAGGTAAAAGAGCACCTGACCAGTTAGAAACAAAAATAAATAGGAACATCGTTCCAATAAATGGAACCCAAGGACCATACTCCTCTCCAATCTGAGTTTTGCTCAAGTCTCGAATAAATTCAAGGACATATTCGAAGAAATTCTGCCCGTCGGTCGGAATGGTTTGTGGATTCCGAACAGCTATGATGGCTGAACCTAATAAAATAGCAATTACAACCCAAGAAGTGATAAGCACTTGGGCATGAATTTGTAAACCTCCTATTTCCCAATATAAATGTTGGCCTACTTCTACACCTGACATATCGTATAACCCTTTGAGTGTTTTAATGGAACATAGTATAACATTCATATTGCCCTATAATAGAAATCGAACTTAAAAAAGGAATTATTTTGATTAAACCATATCTTTCTCAATTCATCTACCTTCATTCATGAATAGGAATCATACATTATATTTAGATATATTTAGAATACCAAGAAATTACATAAAAAAAAAATACCAATCATTTTTTATTAAATATTCAAAACATAGTTCAAAAATGCAAACCAAAATAATAAACAATCAAAGAAATCCATGGAGTTCAACAAAAAGGAACTAATCTTCTTCTTCTTTTTCTTAACTATTAAATTATAAGATAATCAACCTTTTTTTATATAACTATTTCGGCCCTCCAAAATTGCGGATACTAATTTGGTAAGAATCAATCGAATCGATGCTATAGCATCATCGTTGGCCGGAATAGAAATATCTGCAAGATCTGGGTCACAATTTGTATCGATTAAACAAATCGTCGGAATGCCCAAAATGACACATTCTCGAAGAACCATATATTCTTCTTGCTGATCAACGATAATTACAATATCGGGCAATCCCGTCATATATTTGATCCCACCCAGATATGTTTGCAAGGTGGATAACTTTCTCTTCAACATTGCTGCATCTCCTTTTGGGAGACGGGCGAGTTTCCCCATTTTTTGTTCCGCTCTTAAGTCCCTGAACTTCTGAAGTCTTGTTTCTGTAGTAGACCAATTTGTTAACATACCACCAAGCCATTTTTTATTAACATAATGACATCGAGCCCTTATTGCTGCTGATGCTACTAAATCCGCTGCTTTATTTTTGGTGCCAACGATTAAGAAGTTTTTTCCCATACTTGCTGCATCAAAAACTAAATCGCAGGCTTCTGATAAAAAACGAGCAGTTATAGTAAGATTTGTAATATGAATACCTTTACGCTTTGCAGAGATGTAAGGAGCCATTCTAGGATTCCATTTCTTAGTACCATGACCAAAATGAACTCCTGCTTCCATCATCTCTTCCAAATTTATGTTCCAATATCGTCTTCCCATTTTGCCACACTTTATCTTTTTTTTTTTTTTTAGAGAGATTCAGTAACCTGTGAAATAAATAATTGTTCCGACGGAACCTTATACCAGGATTGACCATTGATCTACGACCAAAATCATGAATTTATTTTCATTCTTTATTTTTCGTTGATTACCAAATCCATAATGGGACCAGAGAATTCAAGTAAAAAGAATGAACCTCTTGTTAGGAATTACTAAATAATGTATCATGTAAATGATTGGTCTGATGTCCCATGGAAATAGTTCGGGACGAAAGAACAAAAAAAATTCTCAAAATTCTCTATAGTGTAACAAAATATCTCTCATCTCCAATTCGAATAGATTCTTCCTTTTTATTTTCAAATGAATGTTTTTATCTTGCTTTGAACGATGTACTAATTTTTTGAATCCAGTACCAACCGGTATAATCCCCCCCAGAACAACGTTCTCTTTCAGCCCTTTCAACCAATCAATACGACCTCGTAGAGCAGCTTTTGCTAAAACTCGAGCAGTTTCTTGAAAACTCGCTTCGGATATGAAACTTTGAGTATTCAGAGATGACTTCGTTATTCCCAATAAGATTGCCCGATAACAGATCGCTTCGTCCAAAACACACCCTGCTCGCTCTGCTCGCAACAATCCAATCAGTTCCCTAGGTGAAAACACATTAGACATTCCATCTTCTGAAACCAACACTTTTGATGTTACTTGACGTACAATAATCTCTATATGTCTATTATGGATCTGTACCCCCTGGGATCGATAAACCTTTTGGATCTTATTAACCAAAGAGATACGACTTTGTGCTATGGTTAGTTCAGCTCCAATCAAGAATCCCCAGGGTATCCCAAGAAGCCTTCGGATACGTTCGTCCCAACCTTCAACTCTCTTTTTGAGGTTCATCGATATTGAATCAATTGAACGAACTTCTAAGATTTGTTCCACTTTTGGAAGACCTTGCGTGATATCGCCGGATCTCGATTTTTCATATATAAATGTAATTAATGTATCTCTTTCATAAAAGGTTTTCCCATAATGGCCATGAACAGTTGCTCCCGGAGTGACCAAATAGGGCTTAGCTGATCTTATAACTAAAGAGTCAACATGAACAATGAAAATTTTACCAGATTTTTTTATGCGTGATCCGTATTTCAATAGACATAAATTTTCACAAAGAAATAGGCCAAGGCTAATTATTGTCCATGCCTCTTCACAATAATCGTGATGGAGAAAACACCAATTAAAATGGAATAAATTCCAAATGATGTTACTACACGGATCGGGATTATAAATCCTACTATTTTCATCTAGGAAACAGTATTGAAATTGAAGTACTTGGAAAGTCTGTTGAAAATTGTCAAGTAATAAATAGTTCTTTAAAAAGATTTGATTATAAGTTATTAAATAGTAAGATAAACAAGGATTCGCTATTTTAAATACAGTAGTACCTAAGGGACCCAACAAATCCCTAATTGGATTCATGGGATCCAATTCTTTTGTCGCATTATTATATCTCGAAGTATTAAAGGGGCCAATTCGAGAACAATTGGATGATGACAAAATTCGGAAAGATTGGCATTCCTTATTTCGATTCAACAACGTACCAAGAGTTCCCTGATGTTGGGGAAATGATTGAGTCTTTGCCTTGGAATTAAAAGGATTTATATTGATACGATCTAATCCAATATTGTAAATCAATCCTGAACTTGACGTATCATACTTTTTTACGGTATAAGAAATAGTGGACTTTACTAACTCAATTCTGATGAAATCACGAAGCAGATCATTTGCCCTTATTTCAACAAAGGAAGCATGAACCTCTTCTTTTATAAAACCCCTTTTTTCTTGGTCCCAATTCAATACTAAGCAAGCCCGAACTAATTGAATACTTGTGTGAGAAATTCCTCGAATTGACTTGCTATTTCCATAAAGTATATAATTGACAATTCGAAGTTGTACATTATCCTTTTCCTGCAAGAGATCCTGAGGAAAAAGTGTTGCTAAATTTATCCCATCGGATATTTCATATGGGACTACGGACCGAACCAAAACAAAATACTTTTTTTTTATAGGTGTGATCCGTTGAACATAGATCCAATTTTTAAATCTTTTTGATCCCTTATAATTTTTATTTTCCATTCCTGGTGGTATCAAAATGCCGCCGTGCCTAGATATTTTATCCGCCTCTCCAGGAAAATGAATATCTCCAGAAACAATTTTCAGTTCAATACTCCTTTTTTTTCTCTCCACTCGGACTAATCCATCTACTCGGCTTCTTGTATTTATATTTAAAGCAAGTCGTGTATCTACTCCAACGATACTATTGTTTCGGACCATTATGGGCGAAGATACGGGGAAGATATGCACTTCCTCGGGAATGAAAAAAAATCGATCTACTCTCATTTGCATTTGGTATTTCGGACTAAATTCTTTTGCTCCTCGATACTCAATCAAATCCTCTTTTTTTACGATTGAATCTACTTCGACAATCCCATATTTAGTAATTCCCGAACTGCTTCTTCTATATCGCGGATCATCAAAATAAGCAAGAATACTATTTTTACGTAAAATACCATTTATAGGTATTTTAATAGAAATACAAAAAGATGGTATTAGTTTCTTTTCTCGTTCTTGATCATATTGTAAGGGAATCACGAATCTATTTCTTCGCTTTTTCGCCAAGGAATCATCGGAATTCTCTTGACAAATAGAGGGATCTATGAGATTCCAATGACCATTGGATATGATTCGATAAGGTTTTGAATACTCAAAAATTTGCCCATCCTTTTTACTTTTACCAAAAAATTTATGTCTTACTTGATCATTAGTCAAATCAAAGATATTTCTTTCTTCGACAGAAAAAGAATTAGAATTCATTTGATCTTGATCCTTGTGGAGTGAAAAAGACACTATACTGGATCTGCATAGACCTCCTGCTAATATCCATAAATGACTTGTTTTTGGTACTAGATGAACATTACTATACGGATATTCGGGCGCATGATGCACATCAGTACTCCAGTGCATTTCTCCTTCTGACTCAGAATAAATATGTTTTAGAACCCTCTCCTTAAAACGAAAAGTGGACGTTCCGGCACGAATCTCGGCAATCACTTGTTCCGATTCTACATATTGATCATTTTGAACTAAAATCAAACTTTTTGTTGGAATATTAACATTATGTATAATATCTCGACTCTCAATAGTTACATACAAATCTATAAAACATAGAAAAGCAGGATGCCCATGACGGGTACGTGTGGGATGAACCAAATACTCATCAAATTTTATTTTTCCATTAGAGGGAGCTCGTACATGTTCGCCAGTACCACCTGTGAATACTCCGCCCGTATGAAAAGTTCTTAATGTGAGTTGAGTCCCCGGTTCCCCAATTGATTGACCCGCAATAATGCCTACGGCTTCTCCCAACTCAACCAGATCACCATGAGTAGGGCTACGGCCATAACATAATTGGCAGATCCAA